GCTGCATAGGGTCTTCTCGTCTATCTAGAGGTAAACAGTATCTGCACTGCTATTCCAATTTCACTGAGACAATCATCGAGACAGCTGTTGCATCGTTAAGTCATTCATGCAGGACCGCATTTAACGGCCAAGGTATTTCGCTACCTTAGGACCCTCATAGGTAAGGCCGCCATTAATCGGGGTGTCCTTCAAAACCTCAGTTAATAATCAAGGTAAATCCGTTACCCAGCCGACATTGGGCAGACATCACACTCAATACTTTGATTTTTTATCTTTGCAGAGTGCTGTGTTTTTATTAAACAGTCGTACAACATTATTTCATGATTCCTCTTATCATTATATTATATATTATTTCACAATGTGAAATAATATCATAATTAATAATAATGGCCCTCCTTATTCCGAAGGTACAGAGTCAATTTGCCGAGTTCCTTAATGATTGTTCTCTCAAACGCCTTTGTATTCTCTACTTGCTTACTTGAGTTAGTTTCTAGGTACGGTTAGATATTATATTTAGTATCCTTAATTATTAGTTAGTACTAATAAATTTAAGTAAATATAAAAATTTATCAGATAAAATAATAAACTTTTCCAGAACCTTTATTACTTGTTAAAGGTTTTGGTTATTATTAATAAGATAAAATCCTACGTCATCAAAATTATCTTTTGATTAATCTTTTTAGACACCGGTTTTTTTAAAAACCATAAGCTTCAGGCGAGGCTCAACAGCCTTTTTCGTTACTCATGTCAGCATTCTCTCTTGGATTTAACAGAAAATAATAAAACTTATATAATTTATATATAGTAAATAAATTATTATAACCGTAAAAATATACTAGCATAATTATAATTTAATTAATTAAAAATAATTATGGCCATTATAATACTTTTTTTAATATTTTAAGAAAAATATTAATATACAGTTTAATCCAATGTTCCGCTACCCCACAAATAAAACTATATTTTTATTGTTTTTTGTGTACAAGGTTTCGGTATATTATTTAGATCCGTTAAATTTTCGGCGTTTTTTCCTAAATTATTAATCAGTGCTCTGTTACGAGGTCTTCAAAAAATGGCCGCTTCTAAGCCTATTTCCTGATTGTTTTAAAAAAAAACATCCTTAATTTCACTTAACAATAATTTTGGAACCTTAACTCTTGTTCTGGGCTGTTTCCCTTTAGACATACAACCTTATCGCACTATGTCCGATTATTTAACATTCATCTTTGCCCTTCCGAGTGCAAATACTCTCCGGTAAAGTCACTACAACCCCCCGATGTTGACAAATATTTATAATATTGTCCGAGATCACAGTTCTGTACCTGCTAAGATGTTAATTAAATTACCTACTTACATAGGTTTCGCGGAAAACCAGCTATACTAGTCAGTTTTGTCTTTCACTAACTTACCACAGTTCATCGGATATCTTTACAACGATAACCCGTTCGGGCTTTTATAACCCTGACCATGGTAAGATCACTAGCCTTCGGGTCTAATTCTAGATACTTATTCATTTTTTCATAATTGGTTTATCTACGTATTATTCTTTATCTTTATCATATATAAACACACATATATACTATGGTGTCTAATTTTATGTGCAGTTAAGTATAATACTTGCATCTAAAATTAACTTGCTGACCCATTATGCAAAAGGTACACTCTTATTATTTATTTAAATTTTCACTTGAGCTGCTTTTAAACCTACTATTTCAGTGTATTTCCCTCACGGTACTGATACTCTATCGCTTATATATTTTTTTTAGCCTTAGAGGAAGGGTCCCCTATGTTTTAACAGATTTTTTTCCGTTATATTTAAAAAAAAGGCTTTTGCTATTTAGAAGACACCAAATAACAATCTCGTTTGATTTCTTTTCCTAAAGTTACTAAGATATTTCAATTCACTTTGTCTTTTTATTAGATTTCTCTATGATTTCTAGTTGTTTCATCGTCTAGATATAAATATCTTGAAATATATAGCTAACCATCCATAATAGTTTCTTTATATACTTGTCTTGATTTATCAAGATGTATATGATACATATCACCTATATTTGCTTATAATATAGGTATTATCAGGTTATTATGATTCGAACATAAACAATCTCCAACCCAAATGAAGCGACCAACCACCGGACACTAACCTGTTTTATCTATAATAACTAATTATTATTTTTATTTTCAATTATATAACATAAATACTCAATAATTATTATTATTAAATAATATATATACATTATAAATATCAGAGAGTATATGATTCGAACATATGAAAGTTTATACCTTTAGCTAGACTCAAGCTAGCCGCCTTAAACCACTCAGCCAACTCTCTTTTTTTGATTCTTCAGTGACTCGAACACTGAACATATCCTTATCAAGAATACACTTTACCGGTTAAGTTAAAGAACCTCTACTATATTCAAGAGCACTTAGATTTGAACTAAGAAATATAAGGTTGAAGCTTACAGTTTTACCTATTAAACTATGCTCTTCGGAAAAGAGATGAATCGAACATCTAAGTGTCAAAACACAATATTTAGCAAATATCTTACCCTACCAATAGCAACTTTTCCTTTAATTTATATATATATACATACGAGTTAGACCGGTTTCGATCCGGCATCTATTTTCTCGACAAGAAAACCCTTTACCAATTAAGTTACTAACCCAATTTATGTATTTATATATGTATGGCTAGTTGAATTCGAATCAACACACTTTACTTGGAAGGTAAACAGTCTACCATTAACTTATAGCCATTATAACAATTTTCATATTTTAATAATTTATTATATATGACTAGCCGAATTCGAATCAGCACATCTTATATGGTAAATAAGCAGTCTACCATTAACTTATAGTCATTGTTAGTAAATTTTTAAGACCTATGGGATTTGAACCCATATTATAATGATTAAAAGTCACATGTTTTACCATTAAACTAAAGTCTCTATATATATATATATATATATATAATTTTAATTATATATATCTAATAACCTCAATAGTATACAGAAATATATAAGAATAATCATACAACATCAACAAAATGTCAGTATAATATACCTGATTCATAACCAAGGTGATGGTGATCTGTTAAATGGTATGCTGCTAAACGTCATAATCCTACAGCTAAGAAAGCTGTACCTACCATAACGTGTATACCGTGGAAACCAGTACCAAAATAGAAACATGATCCATAAACACTATCAGAGATAGTAAAAGAAGATACTGAATATTCAACACCTTGGAAGAAAGTAAATACTAAAGCTAATACTATAGTTACAGCTGTTCCATATAAAGCTCCTTTTCTATTACCTTGTATTAAAGAATGGTGAGCGTATGTAATAGTAACACCTGAAGATAATAATAAGATAGTATTTAATAAAGGTAACTCAAATGGATTTACAGCTTGTATACCTAAAGGTGGTCATTGTGCACCTAATTCAATACTAGGAGATACAGCACTGTGAAAAAATGCTCAGAATATAGCTAAAAAAAGAAAACTTCAGAAATAATGAATAAACCTACACCTAAGTTTAATCCTTTTTGTACAGCATTAGTGTGATTACCTAAGTAAGTACCTTCTGAAATAACATCTCTAAATCATAAACCCATAACGTACATAACGTTAAATACAGCTAAAGGAACTAAGTATTGAAATCCTTGGAATCCATGCATAAATAAAACTGTAGCTGTTGTTAATATAAATAATGACAAACTAGTAAATAATGGTCATGGTGATGGAGATACTAAATGAAACGGATGATTTTGAAAATTACTTTTTGATTTATATATCATATTTTAATTTAATATTTAATTGTTTAAGCTTTATATTACTATTTTTGTTTAATAGTTATAACAATAGCACCTACCATACCTAATAATAATATAATAGAAGTAATTATTAATCACATAGAATAATTAGTATACATAATATTACCTATACTAGCTATATGTGTAGGTTCTATTAATGAACTATCTCAACCTTTACTACTTGCATAACCAATTTGTTGGTTTAAATCATTATTTAATTGTACACTATATATATTAATAAATGAATTAGATAAATAAGAAACAATAGTATTATCTGTTAAATTTGTAGGTAATCCTTGTCCTAAAATATAATAGAAAAATAAACCTGTTAAAACAGCTAAAGGCATATCATTATTAGTTTCATTTAATAATTCAGAAATTCTAATATTAATTAACATTAAAATAAATAAGAATAAAATAGAAACAGCACCTACATAAACTAATATATAAGCTAAACCTAAAAAATTATATCCAACTAATATTAATAAACCTGCAACATTAATAAATAAACCTATTAATAATAAAACAGATACTACAGGATTTCTACATAATATAGTAGAAATAGCTAAAAAAATAGATAATAAATAAATAATATCTACACATTCTATTCTAAATCCATTAGTTATAGAATCATTTAATAAAAATATACTATTCATAACAAAATAATAAAATCCATTAGCAGTTTATACAAACATATAATAAATGTCAGGATAGTATTAGATTTTTATCTAACTAGAGTGGAAAGGAATCGAACCTTCGATAGCCTATAGCTTTTGAGTTTACAGCTCAACCCACAAACCAACGCGTGGGACCCCTCTTATATAGACATATATTTAATCTATAACTGGATTTGAACCAGTATAAGCATACCCATGTAAGATTATATAATATATATATTAATATTTTTTTTTAAAGTTTATACTCCCCGTGCAATTTCCATTACACGAACCTTATTTCGACTTAACACCAATCAAAGTTTTGCACACGAAAACTATTCTGCATATTTATATAACATTAATATATATAACTTTACACAGAATATATCAAACTTACTGCATCTTCTTTTTTCAGCGCCTGACGAGTGGTTAGTACCTAACTAAGATAAAATTCACCGTGACGTTGGTGATTCACGATTACTAGTAATTCCTTTTTCATGTAGTCGAGTTACAGACTACAATCCATATTATTTCCTTTTTTGGGGATTAGCTCCATTTCACAATATAGCATCCCGTTGTAAAGGCGTATGTGGCACGTCTATAGCCCACAGCATTTAGGCCATAATGACTTGTCTTAATCCCTATTATCTAGTCCAATGTAATAGTGAACCACTTTATATAAATAAATAAAGTGAGGGTTTTCGTTAATTAAAGGAATTAACCAAATCTCACGACATTAACTAAAGACAGCCATGCAGCGCTTGTAACAATTTTTTATAATTTGCTATACAAGCTGTGGTAAGGTTTTTCGCGGATCATCGAATTAAATAACATACTTCACTACTGGTTTTAGAAACGGTCTAATGATTTCAGTTTATATGTTGCCATAGTACTCTTGAGGTGGAATGCTTACACTTTCGTTTATACATTAAATTTTTGATCTAATGTATGACATTCATCATTGTCTGCTTGGACTACTAGGGTATCTAATCCTGTTTGCTACCCAAGCCTTCGTCTCTCAACGTCAGTTATTACATAGAAGGACGCCTTCGCCGTTGCCAGTCCTCCTGGTATCATCAAATTTTATCTCTACTCCAGAAATTCTTCCTTCTCTCATATAACTCTAGTAAAAAAGTACTCATTTAGAGTTTAATTTACCGTCTACTTACCCTTTAAACCCAATAAAGATAACTAACACTAGCCTCCTACGTATTACCGCGACTGCTGGCACGTAGTTTGGTCAAGACTTATAAATAGATTATGTCATTATATACAATCTATTTAGAATTTTATGCGACATAATCGCTATTGTATTTATACAAATACACTTACATTCTTCCAAGTTACTGGTTCAGCCTTTCGGCCATTGACCAATATTCCTCACTGCTGTACATAAAAGCATTGGGTTTTTTTCAGACCCAATGTGGTCGATCAACTTTCCAGTTACGACTACGGTTTATGCTAGAAAAGTCATTACCTTTCCTACTACTCACCGAGATAAAAATTTTCATCTTAAAGCGGATTTTAACCTTTTGTTTATAAGGGATTTTTTCCCTTACTTTAAGGTAGCCAATTTATCTTTTACTCACCTGTACACCACTACTACTTATTTTAATAAAACTGAGTTATATTAAACTAAATAGTCGTTCGATTAGCATGTGTCAAGTACTTGGACAGTGTTCAGTTAGAGCCATCATCAAACTCTTTATTTTTATTTTTTATGGGTAATTTTTACCATTTAATTTGTGGTTTTATATAACTCATATTACATATAATGCTATTTATTTTCATTTTTATGTTGAAATTTTTAGTTATTATTTGTAGTTAGATATGATACATATCACCTATATTGCTATATAATAGTTATTTAACTATTAATTTATAGGTTATTTTATTTAAGATATAATTAAGCCAGTTTCTGTTTTAATTTTAATAATTCTAAATGAAAACTAAACATAGGATTATTGTTCGCTATTATTTTATTATTACTTATTAGTATTTTAGTTTAATTTTAGTTTCTGTTAAAATCCTTATATTTCTATAATTATTAAATAAATATATATATATATATATATTTATTTAAGTGTATATGCCTAATAAGTATTGGACTTTCCTATTTTCATAAAATTTTTATATCTTATATATATTATTATGTTATAATTTTTATTTATTTTATATATTAAACAATATATATATATATAATAATTATAAACCCATATATATAAACATTAAGTAAACTAATACTTATGTGTATGATTTTAATAATGAGTATTATTTTTGTTGTTATTTAAATTTTTTAAATTTAAAAATATTTTTTTAATGTTATTTATTACTTTAATATAATATTAATGTAAGTCTAAACCATCTTTAATATATGCACAAGCTAAAACTACAAAAACTTGAGCTTGAATAAATGCTATAGCTAATTCTAAACCAGAGAATGCAATAATAAATGCTAAAGGTATTAAACCTAAGAAGAAGAATATTACACCGCTAGTCATTATATTATAAGTGAATCCACTTAAAATACTTAAAAGCATGTGACCACTTAATATGTTAGCTGCTAATCTTAATCCTAATGAAACATTTCTAGATAAGTATGAAATAAATTCAATTAACACTAATAAAGGTAATAAAGCTAAAGGACAACCTGAAGGTACAAATAATGAGAAGAATTTTAACCCATGTCTTTGGAAACCTAATATAGTTGCACCTAATACAACAGTAAAACTAATAGAGAATGTTAATATAAAATGTGATGTAGATGCAAAACTATATGGTACTAATCCTATTAAATTATTAACTAAAATAAATATGAATAATACATACATTAATGGAAAGAACATTTGTCCTTTGTTAGGATTAATTTGATTTACTACTATACCATGTACTGTAGCGTATATACTTTCTTGACTTATTGATCAGTTATTTGGGATTATTTTATGATTATTTGTAGCTAATAAGCTATATGTTAAAATTAAAAAGATACTTATTGATAAGTATAAACCTATATTTGTTAATGATAAGTGTAAATTACCTAATAAGTTTGCGTTAAAAGAAAATAAATCTCTTACTTCAAATTGGTCTAATGGACTTAATACAAAATCTAAATGACGCATATTATTGTTTATTTATAAGATATACATAAATATTAACTTATTTTTTCCATTTTGAAACTCTACTGAGATATTAATAATTTTTTATTATTATATTTTAGTTATATATAACTACTGATTTATTTAATTATAATTTATTTATGTAAATACGTGAAATAAAAGTACGTACAAATCTTGGTAATATGAATTTAGTAAATGTATATATTAATACTGTTAATATAACAAAAGTAAATACTACTTGATTTACAAAAAAGAATGGAACTAATTGTGGCATATTTATATATATTTTTTTTTTATTATTTAGATATTTTTTTCATAATATTTATCCTCACTATTTAAGATTATTGGGTTAAGTTATTAAAGATAATGAGATAAAATTATTAATATAATTTTTTATTTAAAATAGTGAGGATAAATATTATTCATATAATTTTTACTTAAGCCCTTAAGATGAATCGAACATCTATCAAAATATTAACAGTATTCCGCTCTACCATTGAGCTATAAAGGCTATAAATAACAATAGTTATGTACTATATATTATTATTATAATTCTTACCCAAGGGTCGAACTTGGATCAAAATATTAGAAGTATTCTGCTCTGCCATTGAGCTAGTAAGAAGATATATTATAAAATTTTTATAATTTTAATTATATATTAAATAAATTAATTTTACTTAATTTAATTTATATTATATATTAAAGAAGAAACTGAGTAATGTAAACCATCTAATATAGGAGCAGGATATATACCAAATAATACTGTAAATATTACAAATACTAATAATAAAATAAATTCTCTTCTAGTTACATCACCTATATTTTCTACAAAATATACAGAATAAGAACCACCAAAAGCTATTCTATTATACATAAAGATAGTATAAGCTGCAGATAATACAATAGAAGTACTAGCTAATATACCTAAAATAGGCATTCTTTCAAATGCACCATATAATGACATAAATTCACCTAAGAAATTTAATGTTAAAGGTGTACCACTATTACCTAAAGATAATATAAAGAATAATATAGAGAATATAGGCATAATTTGAGCCATACCTCTATAATACGTAATTAATCTAGTAGAAGATCTATCGTATAAAATACCACCAGCACAAATAAATAATCCTGGTGAAACAAAACCGTGAGCTAAACCTAAAACTATTGCACCTTCTATACCTTGTATAGTATTACTAAATGCACCTATTAAATAAACAGCTGCGTGAGATACAGAAGAATAAGCAATTAATTCTTTAATATCAATTGTTCTTAATGTACTAAAACTTGCATATATTATAGTTATTACACCTATTACATAAATAATATATGTAAAGTTTAAAGAAGCTTTAGGTAATAAAGGTAACATTAATCTAAATATACCATATAAACTTAATTTTAAAACTATACCTGCTAATATAATACTACCAGATAAAGGTGATTCAACGTGAGCTTTTAATAATCAAGTATTTAAAAAAATAACTGGTGTTTTTACAGCAAAAGCTATAAATATACCATAAAATAAAAATAATTGAGTTACATAACTAAAATTTGCTTTAGATAATGCATCAAAATCAGTTGTACCCATAATAGAAGACATTACTATTATAGATAATAACATAAATAATGATCCTAATAAAGTGTATAAAAATAAATAGAAACTAGCTCTTACTTTATTACTTGAACCAAATAATCCTATTAATAAAAATAAAGGAGGTAATATACTTTCAAAAAAAATATAGAATAATAATACATCTAAAACTAAGAATACTGCTAATAATAATGTTTCTAATAATAACATTATTACTACAAATGATAATACATTTTGAGATTGTATTGAATTTCAATTAGATAATATAGCTATAGGCATTATTATAGTAGTTAATAATATAAAATATATTGATAAACCATCAACACCTAAATAGATATCAAAATAACTTATTTGATAATGTTCTTCAATAAATTGAAACTGTTTACTACTAAAATCAAATAATATAAACATTATTAATGAAACAATTAAATTTATTATTGATGTAGTTAAGGCTATAGATTTTAGTTTTATATTGTTTATTAAATATAAACCATAATTAGCCTCTATTGTTACAAGACTTATTCCAATTAATGGAATTAATAATAATAATAACGACATATAAAATTTTTATTATATTTACTTTCTGCTTAATTTTGTTACACTTTATATATGTTATAAAGTTTAAGTATATATTAGTTTATATTATCGTTATATATAACATACATATATACTATATTGCAGTATAAATATTATATATATTATATAATATAACTATTATATAATATATAAAGAATTAAATAAAAATATTAAAAATTAAAGTACTAAACTTGTTGGTAAAACATTTAAACCAAATACAACACAAGGTATAAAAATAACATATGCTATAATTAAAGGTAAGAATATAGTTCAACAAACAGACATTAATTGATCATAACGAATTCTAGGGAAAGATGCTCTTATTCAAATAAATGCAAATATTAATAAAGCAGTTTTAAATGCTAAATTTAAAGGAGATGAAGAAATATTAACAAATATTACTTCAAGTATAGAATTATTTACACCAAATAAAGATAATATATCTATTAAAAAATCAACAGGTATAATACATAAATAACCACCTAAAAATAAAATACTATTTAAAATACAAATTAATATAATACTAGCATATTCAGCTAAAAAAAAGAATACAAACACACTAGCAGAATGTTCTGTCATAAAACCACTAACTAATTCTGATTCAGCTTCAGCCAAATCAAAAGGAGGTCTATTAGTTTCTGCTATAGAACCTATAAAGAATATAATAAATAAAGGAAATAATGGTAATAAAAAATTAACTATTCTTTGTGATTCTACAATAGTAATCATATTTAAATTACCTGTTAATAAAATAACTAATAAAATTATAGAACTTAATATTAACTCATAACTAATTAATTGAGCTGTACTTCTTAATGAACCTAAAAAAGCATATTTAGAATTAGCAGATCAACCTGCTAATAATATACCATATGTACCTACAGAAGAAACTGCTAACATATATAACATACCTAAACTATAATCTGATACAAATATTCCACTATCAAATGGTACAACTAAATAACCTAATAAAGCAAAGATTAATGTTACCATAGGACCTATGAAGAATAATAATATATTTGCTTGTGTTGGAGCTACATACTCTTTTAATAATAATTTTAAAGCATCAGCAAATGCTTGTAGTAAACCATAATAACCTACTGCGTTAGGACCTAATCTTCTTTGCATTGAAGCCATAGTTTTACGTTCTGCTATAGTTACAAATGCAACTGAAAGTAAAGCAGGTACTATTAACAATAATCCTTCAATTACTGAAATTATACTTATCATTTATTTTTTTATTATTTATTATAACAATACATATGTATAGAATATTTATATTTTTATTATCGTAATTAACAACTTGCAGTTTTTATTCTATATAAATATATATATATTTAATAAATATACTCAATAATATATATTGAAACTTTTTGTGTTTAATTTATAATAAAGTAATATACTTTATATTATAAATTAAATTTTTCTGTTTTAAGAGTTCGGGGAACTCGAATCCCTTTATTTCGATTTGCAATCGAAACGCAGAACCCTCTGCTCAAACTCCTAACATATATATAAAAAATTAATATAATGAAAAAATTAAACTAAATAATAATTATTTTTTAGTTGCTAATTCTACTAAACTATTTTCTATAATACTTACTACAGGTACTATAACAAAGAAGTGAGCAAAGTATAATACAGTTGATATTTGTCCAAATTCAATAAATGGTGTTTCAACGTGTTTTGAACCTATTTGCATTAATACTAAGAAATTAGCTACAAATATAAAGAAAGCAATTTTACTTAAAGGTCTAAATTGTACTCCTCTTAATTTAGATAAATCTGTTAATGGCATTGCCATTAAAGCTAAAATAGCAGCAAACATAGCTATAACACCTAATAATTTATTAGGTATAGATCTTAATATAGCATAGAAAGGTAATAAGTATCACTCTGGTACAATAGCAGGTGGAGTTTGCATAGGGTTAGCCATAACATAATTTTCACTATCTCCTAAAGCATTAGGCATAAAGAAAACAAATATTGATAATACTATAAAGAATAAGAATATAGTTATTAAATCTTTAAATAAGAAGTATGGAGCAAAAGGTAATCTATCATAATTTGCTGAAATACCTAAAGGATTTCCTGATCCTACTACATCGTGGTAAGCTATTAAGTGCATTAATACTAATGCAGCTAATACGAAAGGTAATAAGAAATGTAATGCAAAGAATCTATTTAAAGTAGCATTATTAACAGAAAAACCTCCTCATATAAATTCAACTATATCTTGACCTATTCAAGGTATAGCACTCATTAAATTAGTAATAACTGTAGCTCCTCATAAACTCATTTGACCATATGGTAAAACGTAACCTAAGAAAGCTGTAGCCATCATAACTATAAGTATTACTGTACCTATAGCTCATGTTAATGTTCTAGGTGATTTATATGATCCGTAATATAAACCTCTACCTATGTGTAAGTAAACTAAAAAGAAGAATGCTGAAGCTGTGTTAGCGTGTAAATAACGTATTAATCATCCATTATTTACATCTCTCATTATGTGTTCTACAGAATTAAATGCTTCTAATACACTAGGTGTATAATGCATAGCTAATGTAACTCCTGTTACAATTTGTATTATTAAACATAAAGCTAATAATGATCCAAAATTTCATAAATAACTAATATTAGCTGGTGTTGGTGCATCAATTAAATATGAATTAACCAATCTTAATAAAGGGTGACTTTTTATTATTCTCATTTTTTTTTATTTTATTTTTTGTTTGTTTATTATATTTACGTTCTATGTTTATTTATATCTAAAGAGATAATAATAATCATAATTAAAAGTAAATATAAGAATATATATATATATTTAATATATATATGTTAAATTGATATATAATTTATATATATATAAATTATTTTAGTATATAAGTTATTATATTTATTATATAATTAAAATTATATAATTATATACCAGCAGGTACAAATAATATAATAGCTAATATATTAGACATATGTAATCATTCATTAGGCATAAGCATAAATAAAAGTATAATTAAAGTTAATATAGAAATAGTTATAGATAAAGAACTAGATAAAGCAAAATTAGAATTAAAATATATTTTATTAACTACTTTATTTTTTTGTATTATAAGAGCAGGTATTCTAATATCTTTTAAATTATTAAAGTAAGAATATGAATGTCCATCAAAGAACATAGTTTTTACAATAAATAAATAATATACAGCACTTATAACACTAGTTAAAACACCAATAAGAGTTAAGAATATAAAACCTTCTTGTAAAGCAGCTGAGAATACCATCTGTTTAGCAAAGAATCCCATTAAAGGTGGAATACCTGCAAATGAGAATAAAGTTATAGTTAAACTTAAAGCTAAGAAACTATTAATATGGAAATATCCTTTAAGCTGACTTATAAGTTGTATAGGTGAATTATTTTTATCTATTAAATTATAATGATTAATATTTTTATCATTATAAGCGTATAAACTATAACCTATGGCTACTAATAATATAAAGGCATTTAAATTAGATAAACTATATTGAATTAAATAGAAAATAAAAGATTGTATAGATTCAACACTATTAATAGTTAATGCTAATAACATAAAACCTAAATGAGATATTGTACTATAAGCAAATAATCTTTTAATTCTAAATTGTGTTAAACCTAATACAGTACCTATTATTAAAGATAATAATGAACTTATTAATAAACTTGTAGTTCAAGTATATTCTGTAGTAATATATATACTATTTGTATAATGAACTAATTGTAATAATAATGTTAATATAGAAATTTTAGCTATAATAGCTACAAAAGTAGTAACTATTGTAGGTATACCATCATATACTTCAGGTGATCAAAAATGAAATGGTGCTGCTGATATTTTAAATAAGAATCCTACAGTTATTAATAATAAATAATAAGGTATATATGTAGTTATTTCTTGTTCATTTACTATACCTGCTAAATTATTAATAACATAAAAACTATCTAAATAAGTTACACCTAAATTTGCATATATTAATGCTATACCTAATAATATAAAACAAGATGATAATCCACCTAATAAGAAATAAGTTAAACCAGCTGTTGTAGCAGATTCAGAATTTCTATACATAGCACATAATAAATATAAACCATAACTTTGTAACTCTATAGATAAAAAAATAGATACTAAATCACTACTAGATATTAATAATATACTACCTGTTATTATAAATAATAACATTAATGTATATTCTAATATTGTATATTGTTCTCCTTTTTTTAATAATATATTAGATACAGCAATATTTTTAACAAATTGTAATTTTGTAAATAATAATTTACTAAAACTTAAGTACTCACTAGATACTAATTTTCTAGGATAAAATCCAGTTATATTCAGTATTAATATACTTATTATAAATATTAATATATGAAATATTTGTGTAATAGGTGATGTATAAAATAAACCACCAAATAACCCTATACCATTATCTAAATATGTTATAAATAAATTATTATAAGATAAATAAACACAGTAAAATAAGATTATAATACCTATTCTTGAATACAGAATAGCTGTATCACGTCTAAAAGACAAAGCGTTAGATAATAATAAACAGAAAATTGATGATAAAAGCATATCTGATTAAAAAAATATATATTTAAATTAAACAAAATAAATAATATATATTATTTATTAGATGATAAATTATTATTTATTAGATGATAAATTATTATTTAATAAAGTAAAAAAAGTAAATATAACTAATATAAATAAATTATTATCATTATATGAGAAATATATTAATGAAATATAGAATATTAAACCTATTAATATATATAAAGCATAAGTAGTAACTACACCTGTACTTAATTTACCTAAACTATTACTTAAAGATAATAATCCTTTTTCTAAACCATAAGGTCCTAAGAATTCAACTGAACCTTTATCAAGACTTTTAGTTGTTTGACCTCCTAATTTAAGAACACCTTCTACAATATATTTATTATAGAATAATTCTATATAGAATCTTTGATTAAAGAAACTAAAAATATTATAACCAAATCTTGAGAATTTAAAGTTAATAAGTAATTTAGGTAAAAATTCAGAGAATAATACTGAAATAATACTTAAAGAAACTGTAAATACAAAAGGTAATAATTTAAAGAATGTAGGTACAGCAAATTCAGTATCTAACATAATTTCATGACTAGGATGAATAAATAAACTATTATCAACAAAGAAACCAGTACCTAAACCTATAAAAATATCTTTAGTTAAATAACCAAAGAATATAGAGAAAATAGATAAGATTATTAAAGGTAAAGTTAAGAATATATCACCTTCATGCGCATGTTTATAACTAGATAATGGTCCATTAGGATTAGCTAAGAAAGTTAAATATAAAACTTTAGCTGAATAAAGTGTAGTAAACATAGCACCTATAGTAGCTATAAAGTAAACTATAGTACCAGATAAGTAGAATTGACCATAAGAAGATTCTAATATAAAATCTTTAGAATAGAATCCTGTCATAAAAGGTACAGCAACTAAACTTAATGAAGCTATTAACATAACTGAATAAGTTAAAGGTAAGAATTCTCTTAAACCACCATACTTTCTAAAATCTTGATTATCAGCTACTGCGTGTATAACTGATCCAGCTCCTAAGAATAATAATGCTTTATAAAAAGCATGATTAACTAAGTGAAACAAAGCTAAATTATAACTAGATAAACCTATAGCTATTACCATCATACCTAATTGACTCATAGTTGAATAAGCAATAACTTTTTTTATATCTTGTTGGAATAATCCTATTAAAGAACTAAATACTGTAGTTATAGCACCTAATCATAAACATAATACTAATACAGTTGAACTATATTCAATTAATGGTGATGATCTCATTAATAAATATACTCCTGCTGTAACCATAGTAGCTGCGTGTATTAAAGCAGATACAGGTGTAGGACCTTCCATAGCTTGAGGTAATCAAATATGTAAACCAACTTGAGAACTTTTAGCTGTAGCACCTATTAATAAACATATACCTATAATTGTAATTATAGTTTCATTATAATAAGGTGCTAATGCAAATACTGTACTATAATCTATATTACCAAAAGATCATAATATAGCAAACATACCTACAGTTAATAAACAATCACCTACTCTATTAGTTAATAAAGCTGATAAAGAACTTTGATTTGCTGCTATTCTAGTAAATCAGAAATTTACTAATAAATATGAACAAACACCTACACCTTCTCAACCTACAAACATAATTAAATAATTATTTCCTGTTACAAGTATAATCATCATAAATGTGAATAAACTTAAATAACTAAAAAATCTTTGATTGTGTGGATCATGACTCATATAACTTATAGAATATATATGTACTAAACTAGATACTATTAATACTGGTATTAACATTGAGACTGTTAATGAATCAAATCTAAAGTTTCATAATACATATAATGATTCTACATCTACTCATCTTGCTATATTTATTGTTACTGGTATATTATTAAAACCTACTTCAAAAAAAGCTATTATAGCTAATAATGTTGTAGTTATTACTGCACCACATGTTATTATATGTGATCCTGTTATACCTACTTTTCTACCAAAAAAACCTGATACTATTGAACCTAATAATGGTAAAATTATCAATGTTAAATACATTTATCTATATTGTATAGCTATACTTCCTCTTAATCTATAATATGCTACCAATATACCTAAACCTATTGCAGATTCTGCTCCTGCTATTGTTAAAATATATACAGCGAAAGTTTGTCCTAAAATATCATCAAAACTAAGTGAACTTATTAATATTAAAAAAGTTACTGATAATAACATTATTTCTATTGATATTAACATTAATATAATGTTTTTTCTATTTAAAACAAACCCTAATATTCCTATAAGAAATAATAATATTGAAAAATTCATAATATCTATATATATATTTTTTATTTGATTTATCTATACTACATATTTATATCTTTATTTTTTATTTATATTAATAATAAATATATTATAAATGTGTATAAGACTTGAACTTATATTTACGTGTCCGTAGCACGCTATTCTACCATTGAATTAACACATTTTAATATATTAAAATATATTTATATAATCATAAATATTTAACATTTATCTACAATATAGTAATACATAACATTAGAATATTAACATTATTAACTATTATAATACTAGTTAAATAAAATTCTAATGTATGTAATCTAGAGGCATCGATTTGACTAATATTCATATTATATATATTTTTTTCTTAATATATTAAAGAATAACCATTTCAGTAATTTAACCTTCCATTTGTTCTCTTAATCATAATAAGAAATCTTTAATAGAAACTGATTGTATAGCTATAGGCATAGAACTGTGTAAAATACCACATATTTCTGAACATTGTCCAAAGAAAGTACCCGGACGGTTTATATATACAGAAGCTTGATTTAATCTACCAGGATAAGCATCAGCTTTAATACCTAAAGAAGGACAAGCATAAGAATGTATAACATCAGCAGCTGATATAACAATTCTTGTGTGTGTTAATTCAGGTATAATTACTCTATTATCAACTTCTAACATTCTAAATTGACCTTCTTCTAAATCACTTTCAGGTACTATATATGAATCAAATTCTATAAATTCATCATCTGCGTTAGTAAAATCAGGATATTGGTAACTTCAATATCATTGATGACCTTCAGCATATACTACTAAAGATGGATCAACAACTTCATCCATTAAATATAATAATTTAAAAGATGGGAAAGCTATTAATATTAATATAAACGCTGGAGAAATAGTTCATATTAATTCTATTAAAGTACCATGATTCATATATTTATGTGATATAGGTGATTTATTAGCTAAAAAATTTCTAACAATAGAAATTATCATTCATGTTACAGTAAATAATATAATACATAAATAAAACATTATATTATTATGTAATTCTTCTATCCCTTCCATTTGAGGTGAAGCACTATCTTGAAAAAATAACCCTCATGGAGTAGGAGCATCTAATTGTAATAAAAGATTTTGTAAAAACATTTTTTTTTATTTTTTTGTTATTATTTTTCTAAAGCTTATTTACTTAAACTATATGTATAATATAAATACATATTTTTTTATTTATATATTAAAGAATAACCATTTCAAGATTTTATATTAAAATTAGACATTTGTCTACTTTCTATTTTTAAAGCATTTTTACCTAATTCAAAAACAAATCCTAAAGTTAATACTAAAAAAAATACTAACATGATTAATAAACCATATATACCATTAGTATAAGCACTAACTACAAAAGGAAATACTAATAATATTTCTAAATCAAATAATAAAAATAATAAAGCAAATATAAAAAAAGAAATAGTAAATTGTGTTCTATTTTGACCTAAAAAAGAATGAAAACCACATTCAAAAGCACTATCTTTTTCTTGATAGGGGTTATGTGGTGAAAGTATTAAATTCACAGATAATAGTATTATACCTAATACAGGTATTAAGAATAAAAAAAACGTTGTTGTTGTCATATTAAAAATTTTTAATTTTTATACATTATAAATTTTTTTATTAATATTTTCTTGTTAAGTTTTAAGTTTATATTAATTTAAATACTTAAAAAGAAAATAATAAGATTTACATACAATATAATGTTTTTAATTATATTATATATAATTATGCTACATATAATAACAAAAAAGCCATCATTAAAGCAAATAACCCTGTTGCCTCTGCAAAAGCAAAACCTAAAATTGCATATGAAAATAATTGCCCTCTTAATGAAGGATTTCTTGCTACACCTAGTATTAATGCACCAAAAACAACTCCTATTCCTATTCCTGCACCTATTAATCCTGTTGTAGCCATACCTGTACCTATTATTTTTGCTGCTTGTAACATTAATTTTATTAATTTATTATATTTAATATAGCCATATACTTTCAATTATAATAATAACATACTATTAATTAAATTGAGCTATATATAATAAAGCATTAAAAATTGAATTTCCTACTGAAGTAAAATAACTTGGATCCAAATAATCTTTAAAAGCTAACAATTGTTCTTTACAACTTTTTAGATTATCTAGAGTATCTAAATATTCTATTAAGTCTACATAAACTGTACGATAATTTAGGTCATCACGACCTTTCATTTCTACTACATAATTACTATACTCAAAACGATCTCAACGTGCTTCTCAAGTATACCCTATCCGAGTTAATGGTAACTCTGAAAATAAATCTACCATACCTGGTAAATCCTTAGGTGTTTCTGTAGATAACACCTGAGATATATCTGATGGATAATCGTTTGAGCTTTCAGGATCTATACCTGATCTACTATCATCCGTACTATCTACAGTTAAATTATGATCCTCTGGATGTTCAGGATGCCGTACAAACGTTTCTGGGTTATCTGCTCTCATTATATCTGCAGAATTAGTATTAACTATATCATAACCATTATTAACACTAATATTAGCATTAACAATATCATGACTTTCATTAACTCTAGAATCTTCAACACTATTTGATTCTAAGTCTTCCTCATCTCCTACACTATCTGATTCTAAGCCTTCCTCATCTCTTACACTATCTGATCCTAAGTCTTCCTCATCTAAAAAACTATCACTATCATAATCTAAGTTTTCTTCATCTTCTACACTTTGTATTATATTAAATTCTATATCTTTTAAAGATATACGTGTAGGATTATTTATAGTTTCTGGTGAACGTAAAACATTTTTTCATTCTTGCTCATTTGTTTCTAGATTTGTAGTTAATGTACGCTCAAAAGTATCATCATGTGCTATTGTTTCCTCTGAAAATATAGTATCTAATACTTCACGTATACGTATCCATATTCCAGAATATTTATCTTCAGGTAATGGATATACAGCTTTAGCCAATTGTTTTTGTTTTCATCCTATTTCATCTATCATAGTGTAACTATCCCGCTCTACACTTGCTATTCATTCTCGTTGTTGATCCGTAATAGGTAGTATATTATTTAGATTACTAAATTCTAGTTGTTGCTGATCTATTATATTATTTTGATTACTAGATTCTTCTTGTATGTTATTAGATTCTGCATTTAAACTTTTTTGTTTCACATTTACATGTGAAGAGTCAGATGCTTGAGATAAAGCTCTTTTTTTACCTCTTATAACAAATGAACTTTCTGACCCTACAGGGTTATTTATATCTTCTAATAATAAATCAAAGTTATTATTATTAGATATACTATTTTGTGAATAGTTATTTCTTAAAAAAGAAGATTCTGGATTAGTATTTTCTAATTCAGAATTATTATTAGTTACATTATTCTGTAACTTATTAGTTCCTACTGGAATTATTGAATTATTATTTTTCATATTATTAATTTTGAATTTTTTTTATTTAAAAAACTCTAAAAGCACTATTGTCTAACTATTTATTTTTTTATGTTTAGACTATAAATTTTTTATAACCACTACACCTTAATTTATTAAAATGGTGTATAGTTATATATATATTAACGTATCAAGATAGGTGATAGATATATTGATATACTAGATATGTATGATAACGCATATATATATATATAATATATATATATATATAATATACATATATACTATATTGCTGTATAATATAAATTTGTATATATTATTATGAATCGAATATTAAAATTTAATATTACATATAACCAATATATAACAAATTATTACACAAGTATTATATACTTTTTAGATTTTAAAACCTAACACAATATTAAGATTGTAAAGGTAAACTTGCAAAAGCGTGAGGTTTAGGTGGACTAGTTAAACATCATTCTAAAGAACTATTGTTTCTAGTAAAGTATACTTGGAATGTATCACTGAATAATTGTGGAGTTAATCATGGATATCTTGATACAGCTTTACCTTCTGTAAGTTGTTTATATATAATAGTTAAGAAATATCATGTAGCTACAACACTAACAATAGAACCAATACTACTAATTAAATTTCAACCATAGAAAGCGTCAGGGTAATCACTTATTCTTCTAGGCATACCTTGTAAACCTAAGAAATGTTGAGGGAAGAAAGTTAAATTAACACCAACAAATAAAATTCAGAAATGAACTTTAGCAGCAAAATGGTCATAAGATAAACCTAATATTTTAGGAATTCAGAAGTATCAACCACTAAATAATGCAAAAACAGCACCCATAGATAATACATAATGGAAATGAGCTACAACATAGTAAGTATCGTGGAATGCAACATCAAGTGAAGCATTAGCTAATACAACACCACTTAAACCACCAATTGTGAATAATACAACAAATCCTAAAGCAAATAACATAGGAGGTGTTAACTGTAATGATCCACCATAACATGTAGCTAATCAACTAAATATTTTAATACCTGTAGGTACAGCAATAATTAAAGTAGCAGCAGTAAAGTAAGCTCTAGTATCAACATCTAAACCAACAGTATACATGTGATGACTTCAAACTATAAATCCTAATACACCAATAGATAACATAGCGTAAACCATACCTAAGTAACCGAATACATTTTTACTTGATGCAGCTGAAATAACTGTACTTATAATACCAAAACCTGGTATAATTAAAATATAAACTTCAGGATGTCCGAAGAATCAGAATAAATGTTGGAATAATATAGGATCTCCTCCTCCAGCTACTTCAAAGAATGAAGTATTAAAATTTCTATCTGTTAAAATCATAGTTATACCACCTGCTAATACAGGTAATGATAATAATAATAATACAGCTGTTATAATAACAGCTCATCCAAATAAAGCTAATTTGTGTAAACGTATTCCAGGGCTTCTCATATTTAAAATAGTTGTTATAAAATTCATAGCACCTAACATACTACTTATACCACTTAAATGTAAACCAAATATAGCTAAATCTACACTTGGTCCACTGTGAGATTGTATTCCTGATAAAGGTGGATATAATGTTCATCCTGTACCTGCTCCATTTTCTATTGTAGCTGAGAAAATAAATAATAATAAACTAGGTACTAATAATCAGAAACTTATATTATTTAATCTAGGAAATGCCATATCTGGACCTCCTACTAATAAAGGTAATAAGAAATTACCAAAACCTCCTATTAAAGCAGGCATAACCATAAAGAATATCATCATTATAGCGTGTGCTGTTATTATACTATTGTATAATTGATTATCTGATATATATTGAACTCCTGGACCTGATAATTCTAATCTTATAAGTACAGAAAATGCTGTTCCAATTAAACCAGAAAATAATGCAAACATTAAATAAAGAGTTCCTATATCTTTTGCATTAGAAGATAAAAATCAACGTTCTTGTCATTCTGATGGATTTTTAAAACTTCATATATCCTTACTAGATTTTTCCATATCTAGATTTATAGTATCACTACTTAATTTACTTATTGTACTTGAGTACTCTCTAGTTTGTACAAGTGTAGAATCATACTCAGATGTTTCTATTCCGGCTCTTAAAACCGAAAGGTTATAAACATTAGTTATATTCATTTTTTATATTTATTTAATTTATTTTTAGTTAAATTTAAAAGCACTATGTTATAAATAACAAGTTCTATATTAATTTTATTTTATTTGCTTTGCTTTATAACTATATTTTCAAGTTATTATCTCATAAACAAAAGATTTTCATTTTTTTAATCAATTGTTATTTTGATTTAAGCTTGTATTTAATCTAATACAATTAGCTTAAACCTATTTTTTTTTTAATAATATTCTTTAATTACAAACTTAAGTAATTACACTTAAATTTAACTGAAGAATATTATTTTTTAGTAATATACATTAAAACTTACATAACCATATAATGTATTATAAATATATATATGCATGAACCTCCCCTTTCCCTTACATGATATATTACTAATAAAAATAAAAATAAAAAAATATAAATCTAACAGGCTATATCATAATAGAAAATTATTATCCTTTTCTAATTATGATTTATATAATTAAATAGAAAACTATCACTATTTTCCATTTAAACCTTAAGACTTATATAATAATACTTAAATAGAAAACTTACTATCTTCTATCACTATTTTCCATTTAAGTAGTTACTAGTAACTAAATGGAAAATTATTACCATTTTATATTACTATTAAACAAAAAAAAAAGTAAAAAACTAAAAATTTTATAGTTTTATAAAATAATTATTGTATAAAATAAAATACATCATAAAATTTTTTTGTTTTACTATTATGTCAATATTCTATATGATTTTTTTTTACCTTCACTTTTTTAATCTTTGGGTAAAGCACATAGAATAGTCTTAATTAACAATAAACTAAACTAAACTAAATTAGTTTATTATAGCGAATTAATTAATATAATAGTTGTTATTGTTGAAATATAATGCATTTCATTAGCTAATTTAATTAAATTAGCTGAGCTCAAATGCAAAAAACTAAATACATAGTTTTTTTGCATGAACAAATATATAAAAACTAAATATTTAGTTTTTATATGCTACTTAAGTAGTCTTTAAAGGCACGTGGATAAAAATATAGCATTATTATATTGTTATCAAAATTAGATTAATATAATTGTGCATTATCATCGCTACATGTAACGTAGGGAAGGTACCTAGAATTGAACTAGGATATACTGTGCCACATACAGCCGTTCTACCATTGAACTATACCCACCTAATATAATTATTTACTTACATTAACAATACAATTATTAATTATAAATAATAAAAATATTATATAAATGAAATAAATATATAATAATTAAATAAGTTATATAAAAACTAACTATACTTAAAACAAAAAATTAAAACATTTGTATTAGCCAGAAGAGAAATTTGAATTCTCATTCTTAATTCATGAAATTATTGTTCTACCGATTGAACTATTCTGGCATTAATTATATATAAATAATATATATAATATTATCTTGTATTATGTTGGGGCGACTCGAACACCCAATAGTAAATACCAAAAATTTATGACTTACCGATTAGTCGACAACATAAATTATATAAACATAAATATAAGTATGGATAACAAGACTTGAACTTGTAAAGTTGAGCACTATTCCAGCCTAAATGAAACCTGTTTTCCAATTTCAGCATATCCATGTTTATTAATATCCATATTTGCTCGAGATAAGATTTGAACTTACAACCTAATCAGCTTCAATGATTCGCTCTACCAATTGAGCTTCTCAAGCGTTATAAATTAATGATTATGGAGTTATCAGGACTCGATCCTGAAATAACGATATGCAAAATCGTCGTTTTACCAGTTAAACTATAGCCCCTAATATATCCAAGAAACGATTCGAACGTTTACGGCTTGCGCCACTTAAGCTTAAATTAAGACTGTCTACCAATTCCAGCACTCGGATTATCTAAGACTAAAATGACTTGAACATTTACTCAAACCATCATGAGTGGTTCGCTTTAACCAATTAAGCTATAGTCTTTGGTTGCGAACTTAGGGGTTGCACCTAAATTTTATGGGCATGAGCCATATATGTTACTATTACATTAATTCGCATTAAGAGATAGGTGATTTGAACACCTGACCTTTCGCGTGTAAAGCGACAGCTCTACCAACTGAGCTAATCTCTTTTATTTATATTTAATCTATTCTAACCCAAGGGAGATTTGAACTCCCGCACTAACAGTGAAAATGTTATGTCTTAACCAGACTTGACCATTGGGTCTTTTTTATTAAATATTCTATATATATAATATTTATAGCCTTATGCGAGTATCGAACTCACTTCTACCGATTACAAAACGGTTGCATTACTTTTATGCTAAAAAGGCTTTATCCGAAAATAAAATAAATGATATTAAAAAATATTTAGTATAATATTTAATAATATTAATAATTAGTACTTTATATCTAAAAATGTTTTCATTCTTACAACCAAAGCCTATTAATTGTTATAAATATAACAATTATACTCGTAGTGTTCTACTACGTTTATAAGTATCATAAAGTTTGCTTCGCGTTTAGATGCTTTCAACACTTATCTTAAACTGATGTAGCTTTCCTGCCATGCCTATGTGGTCAAGTTACACACGTATTATACAGTGTAACAATACCTTAGTATAAGTATTAGTTATTATTATAATAAAATTATAATATAAAACATAAACAACAGGTAAACCAGAGATCAATATACCCAACTCCTTTCGTACGAAGGGGCTATCTTTAATCTACTTTATGTTCCTCTAGAAGATAGAAACCATACTGTCTCACGACGTATTAAACCCAGCTCATGTAGCTCTTTAATCGACGAACAGTCGAACCCTTCATGATTTCTGCATGCATGAGGATGAGCTAAGCCGACATCGAGGTGCCAAACCGCGCACTCAATTTGTACTCTCTTGCGCAAATTAGCCTGTTCAATTTATGTTATCATAAAAGATTCAGCTTTATACTGAATAAACACGTAAAACGCGTCAATTTTACTTTTATTTCCATTTTTCTCAAAACGGTTCAGACTATTTCATCATCTTTATTAATTAATTTAAGGGAGGGATAATTGAAAAAAGAAAAAAAAGAAAAGAAATTAAGTACCACTTACTCAACCTTTAACTCCAAAAGCTCCAACACGTGAAGTAGAGTTAATTACAGTATATTGTAAATTAGCTTTATCATTTCCTCTTAACATAGGTGTTGGATAACCTTTAATAGAAGAATATACATTTTCTAAATTTCCTTTATATTTAGTTCTACGTTGAGATCTAGAAGCTGAAAAACGTCTAGTTAATCTACCAGCAGCTTCTAATCTAACACCAGATACTCTTTTATATTTTAAATTACTTAAAATAATTTTTTTTAAATATTTAGAATCTGTATTATCTTGTTGTATAAAATTATTAGAATTCATATTATTAAAATTAAATAATTTTTTTGATATTTCTGCTAATTTAACATTTTTAATTTTTGATTTTCTTATTAAGACTTTAAGATATCTTAATACATTTCTTTTTTTTTCAATTTTAATTCTAAAGGTTGAGAAAATATTTTACTATTAAAATAAAAATATTTTAAATTAATTATATTAAATTCAACATTTTTATTAAAAATATTTCTTACCAAACTAATTAAACCTTGTAAATATGAATATTCAAATTTAGCTTTATTTATATAAAGCATTTGTTTATAATACATAAAAAACTTTAATCTTTTAAAACTTTTTTTGATAAATCTTGTATAGTAAATATTTTGTGCTGTTTTTACTTTTGTATTATATTTAGGTAAAAGATTCATTAATAATATACTTTTTTGATTTTGTTTAAATAAAATATTTAATCCTAATTTTCTTAATTTTTTTAATTTATTAGCAAATTTAGGATTTTTAAATAATCTTATATATCTTTTTTTAAGTTTTAATAAATAATTAAGTTTTTGTTTATTATAAACATATAATGTTATATTTACTTTATCATTAGTATGTTTAAATTCACCATCACTAATAAAAATTTTATTAGTTGATATTTTTCTAAATCTACGACGTAATCTGTTTTTTCTTAATAAAGATTCTAGTTCTAAATGATATAAATTAAAATATGCTTTAATTAATTTCATTACATATCTGCTTTTAATAGGAATTAAATTTATAGCATTTTTGTTATAAGCATAAATACTACTTTTTCAATTTCTTACAGCAGAAACTACATCTTTATTATAAACAACTACAGTAGAATTATTAGATGCTTTTTTTTATATGTATTATTTAATTTTGATTTTATAATATTTAACATAAATTTATATATATATATATATTAATATAATTAATATAATTAATTATATAATATTAAAGCTTGAATAATCAAGTCTAATACATTATTATAAATAATAATAATTATACAAATAATGATAAAAATTAATAAAGATGTTGGGCGTTAAAAAAGGATTATTGTTAGCTATACTCACCTTTTAGTCGTTGAACGTCCTTATTTTACTTTATCTAAAGATAAATATATGCTAAAATAAGTTTCGCTTCAAATACACTTAACTTATATAAGTTGTCTTTGAAATTTACCCAATATATTACCAATATTTTATAATATTGGAGGACTCACAGTTATAAATCCCTAGCGTAACTTTTTCTATAATCCAAGACCTTTCCTTAATGCATCTTGTGATCATATGCCCCGCTTACGCGACTGATAGACTTGTAGGTCAAACAGTAAAGCAAGATTTAGCCATTAAACTTTTAAAGTATATATAAACATTATATTAATAAAGATAAATACTTTATTAATATAACAAATAAACTTTTAATATAGCCCTTGGCTTGCGCCAAGGGTAAAGTTTAAAATACATCTATTCACCGCATAGTTAAAATCTTACTTAAAATAAAAAATTATTGTGGAATTTAATCGAATAATAACTGTATAATTATAATAATAATTAGAACAAATTAAAATATTTGTATATAAATATACAAGTTTACAATATGAACTTTGGATATACCCAGGTACTTTTTGTGGGATCTGTGCCCCGCATAAACTGCCTCCCAATCATCAAGAGTATATATAAGGATTCGAATAAAGGTGTTTCATTGTTATCTCGTATCATCAACTACCTTATACACTATAAATCATCCTAAATTTTCACTCCTGTAATTAGTAACAG